TCTATTTCTAATTGCGCGAATCTTGAGGAAAGAAATTTTTGTTTCCACCCGAGCTGAAACAATATGTCGATGGCTTTAGGAAACCAAAGCCATCGTTTAATAGCTATTTCGCTTCAACCTATACAAACAAAAAATTGAAGATCTAGTTACGATTAGAAGTACACTTTTGTATCTTCCTCCATGGATTCTTTACTCATTCAATTGAAAGTCTTGATCCAACCAAAAAAAAATTATGCTTCGCGATTCCATACCCCGATGTTCAAATTTCTAATTGATCCTTGGGTACAAATCACGAAAATGTATATTCTTCCTCAAATCGGTTATTGAGAGGTAAAGGATTAAATCCTTTCTAAGAAATAGAGTTTTTAATTGGAAATTGGAACGGAATATGAATAAAACCGAAAGACCCTTTAACTATTTAAGTTGTTAATAGAACGAATCACACTTTTACCACTAAACTATACCCGCTACATTGTAATTATTGTATATGAAAGGACCATTTGTCGAACAAGAGCATTATACGCAATCAAGATAGGATAAGAACAAAATCATTCAATTATTCAATTATTAAATTAGAGTGTTGACGTGTTTCGATGGGGAAACGTAATGAGATAGGAAAATGAAAGCCCATTGAAATAAAGAGCTCCATCTCGTGTTGGGGGAATTTTTGAGTGTCAGGTCTGCCCCGAAAGAACTATTGAAATCATAGCATAACAAGAAATTCTCCAAGAATCTATAGCTCTATTTTTTTTTTCTAAATTAAGAAAATGAAAGGAAAAGAAATAATCATAAGAAATGGGATTTATATCTTATATCATAGGAATAGCCCCAGTTCCTATTGTTCTTGCTTCAATACAATAACAAGTATTTTTGTTTTCAAATCAGATAAAATATTTCATCAAGGATTCATTGGAACAAAACAAGAAACGGCCTGGCTCGGTACTGACCAGGCCAGGCAGGGGAATAAAAGAAAGGACCTTTCGAATGAAATCAAAAGGGTATTCGGTATTCTTTCATTTTTTCTATTGGAGATATTCCCGTTATCTAAATAAAATGAGAATTGAATTGCTGATAAACAGATAAAATTTTTCTTTTTTTTTTTTTTATAGAATAATTGTATTTATAGAATAAATAAAATAAAGAAAAAGAAATACTTTTTCTTTACTTCATGGGTAACATAGTAATTATCCCTTTTCAATTGGGAGAGATGGCTGAGTGGTCTAAAGCGGCGGATTGCTAATCCGTTGTACGAGTTTTTCGTACCGAGGGTTCGAATCCCTCTCTTTCCGTTTCTTCTGATGCCTTGATATTTTCTTTCGAATTAAAAAAAAAAATATTGAACCTCTTTTTTTTTTTTTCTCATAGTTCACTCTCTGGAATAGAGAAAATAAAATTAATAAAAATCAAACAAAGAGAAATCTTTTCTTTTTTTAGTCTTCACGTCCAGGATTACGCCCTGGATCATTAGATAGGAATCCGAAGATGAAGAGAGAAACAAAGAATATCACTACTGTGTAAACGAAGAGTTTGAGAGTAAGCATTACATAATCTCCAAGATAAGATCATTTTTGGGAAAAAGGGAATAGACTATCCATTTTTATATCACATATTCTATTTTTACACCAAACGAATAAATGAAATGAAGTGGTTTATAGATATAGATAAAGAAAGAATTTGTAGAACTTCATTTCTAATAGAATAATAGAATATTTCGGTATCAAAATTCTCTTTCATACTCACAATTAGTTATTGTGGGGGACGTTCCTTGTTCACTGGAAGTGGAAGGTCAAAATGAGTAAATGAGATGATTCATCGCGCCCATCCAAAAATTTCCATGTTTGAATCGAGGGTTCATAATGTAAGACTTATCTGATCTTATCAATTGTTAGAATTTTTTTTTATTGCATTTTTTTATTGAATAAATCATGAATGTTTGTGGGACAGTATTAAAGAAAGATCTCATCGAAAACTTACAGCAGCTTGCCAAACAAAGGCTAAGAGAAAAAAGAGCACGGGTATGACTGGCATAACATCTACGATTGGATTGAAAAAAGCATAAGCCTCGGGTAATTTAGCAAAGAAAAAACTACTCGAATGAAAGGCAGAATTAAGACAGATACAGATCAAATTAAAGATATTAAGCATAACAAACATTTCATTCTTGGAGATAATTGTATTTTGATTGAGTTATCAATATAAGGAAAATTTAAGAAAGTGGACAAAAGAATTCTGCTTTTATTTTGACGCACCCAATCAAAAATCCCTCAATTCTCACACGAAAATAGAAGGAATCATACTTTCATACAATATCTTAATTGAATTCTATGTAATGATCAATAAATTAAGTTTCATTCTACAACTACATGTGTCAAATCTTAGCAACAATCTAATGGATTCCATAGATATTTGGGCGGGAATTGACGAACAACCGATACCGATATTAGTGTTTATTTGTGTTGAATAAAAAAAAATGGGGCGTGGCCAAGTGGTAAGGCAACGGGTTTTGGTCCCGCGACTCGGAGGTTCGAATCCTTCCGTCCCAGAGCATTCCGATTTTCTCATAACAAAACATAATACAATAATAAGAAAGATTGTTCTCTTTAACAATCCTCTATCTTTAGAGTGTATCTTTAGAGTGTAATGTTGAATACAATGCGATTCCCCTTTTTGATTTCTATTTCTAATGATTTTTTTTTTTGAATCATATCTTTCTTTCTCACAAATAGAATTGAGTACCAATGACATGCAGATATAACTAAACCTATTTGTGATCGAGGTAAGATGGGAACATGGCTCAATGTATAATATAATTAAAAAAAATTCAAAAAAAAAAAGGATGGGCCGTTCGGTGTATGCGCGTTTGGCTCATATATTGAGGTTACTTACTTAGATAAACTTTTCTTTTTTTGAATTTTCAATGCTGCCTTCTGAATCGAAATGTGAAAGAAAAGCCTTTATATTCCCTATCTCTAAAGTAATATAAGGTACTAATTCTCTATTGATCCTGAATTCTAAACTGTTTCATTCATAAAATATGGGGTTAATAAAATGGAATCCTTGTCGAGACTTCTCCAGATAAATATCCGTCCATACCCTGTAGAAAAATAAAGAAATAAAGTATGGATTACTATGTTCCGATTGAGCCAATGACTATTCATGATTCCATATTGAATCAACTCCATACTGGTTCCAAATGAGAGGAATGTTATGGTAAAACTTCGTTTAAAACGATGTGGTAGAAAGCAACGTGCGACTTGAAGGACATGATCAGCTGTGGATTCTTACATCCATCATTTTGTTATATAGGAATATAAGGTGCTCTTGACTCGACATAATTTGTTCTGTTCTACTAGAACCCTATTTTGTTTTAGTTCGGTTTAAGTAAATAGTACACAATGGAGCTCGAGAAGAAATGATTGATTCATTTTTCAGAGGCAAGGATCTAGGGTTAGTGTCAATCAAAAAGTTGTTCCAACTTCGTAAGTATATCTTCGATATAGAAATCAAAAGGATCCAATTCTAACAAAAATTCCTTTTGGATTTGAAACTTTTGTTGGAGTTGAGAAAACTATTTCGATCAAAAGTGTATCACACGGGAATCAATCGTTCGTACGATTTTTCGATAGAAATAAATCACAAAGGGTATGTTGCTGCCATTTTGAAACGATTAAGGATCACCGAAGTAATGTCTAAACCTAACGATTCAAAACAAAACAAAGATAAAAGATCCCGTAACAAGACAACGCCATTTTCAACTGTCTCAACAATTGGAGCCGAATAAGGAATCCAAAAAATAGATTCTAAACGAGACAAAAAAAGGGGGTTAGAGACAGCTCAATAAATGAAATGCCAAGGTCTTAAGGAGTTTCCCTTTAACGCTTTGATAATTATTCAACTTGAGTTATAAGTACGAATGATTTTTTTGGGGGAAGCGGGAAGGAAGAAGAAAAGAATCAAAGCATAGTCTAATTGAATTGATTTGCTGATTTTATGGATCTATTTGCCACTCTATAATATAAATAAAATGAAATAAATTGAATCATTTTTTCTCGAGCCGTACGAGGAGAAAACCTCCTATACGTTTCTAAGGGGGGCATTGTTTATCTACATCTATCCCAATGAGCTATCTATCGAATCGTTGCAATTGATGTTCGATCCCGAAGAGAAGGAAGGGATCTTCGGAAAGTAGGTTTTTACGATCCGATAAAGAATCAAACTTATTCAAATGTTCCCGCGATTCTATATTTCCTTGAAAAAGGCGCTCAACCTACAGGAACCGTTCATGATATTTCAAAGAAGGCAGAGATATTTAAGGAACTTCGCGTTAATTAAACGAAATTGAATTTTTGAAATAGAAAAAAACAAAAAATATGAAAATTCAAAGATGAGGTGGCTCGTAGGCTAGCTTTGTGTAATTTTTTCTTCACCGTCCCCCCTCTATTTTCCTCGGTTTCTTGCTCTATTCATACTTCTCTTATTTACTATTTTATTTATTTTGACTATTTACTATATTTATTGCTCCCGTACGGCTTCATCTTATCTTCATATTATAAAAAAAAAAAAAAAACTAACGACAAAAAGATTTTCTATGTGATATGAGAGGAATAGAAAAAAGATCGAGTGAATAGATGAACTAAGGGGATCTATCAATTTTTTTGATTCCCCTCAATCGGGTGGTTTTTGTTGAGACTCCAAAAAATAGGTTGAGCTCGCTTATTGTACCTTTATGGATATTGAATAAACGCGAGATTTTCTTCTGAACTTTTCTTTATTGAATTTATTTCTTTTTTCGATCCAAACTTATTTATTATCTATGTAGTGCCAATCCAACACAAGTCCCCCCCTTTTTTTTATTTAAATATTGAAAATGGAAATTCCATTTCTTTTGTTTTCTCAACGTTAATATTGACAATAGTGTATTGAATAAATATAATTCGATGGTGGATAAATAGATCTATTTCTTTTTATTTCGACCCATAAAGAAGTTTTCTTTTTTACTTCATGCCATGTAAATGGTGGGTTACTTGAATTTAAATTGATGTGACACAAGAAGTCTCTTCGGAATGAAAAAAAAAATGAAAATCAAAAAGGCAGTCTATCAAATTTCTAGATTTATCCGGCAATCTTTTCTATTTTCATTTCATCTGATCCGTTCATTTTTATGTTCACAACCAACTATAATATAAAATAGAAATATACAAAGAATTTTTTTGAGATTTGTTATTTGTTGTGTTTCTAGTTCAATGTTTTGATGGGGTCGTGCAATCCAATCTCTTTCTTTTTATTTTGATTCCGATCGTATCTACACACCAAAATTACATTAATTCGGGTTGCTAACTCAACGGTAGAGTACTCGGCTTTTAAGTGCGGCTAGAATCTTTTACACATTTGGATGAAGCAACGAATTCGTCCATACCATTGGTGGAGTTTGTAAGACCACGACTGATCCTGAAAGGGAACGAATGGAAAAAACAGCATGTCGTATCAATGAAGAACTCTAAGAGTACTTCATCCTTACCGGATCAGTACAAAATCCTGTTTGAATTCTTCGAGCGGTACAAAAAAATAACTTCATGGTTGGGTCGAGTGAATAAATGGATAGAGCCGCAAGGCTCCAATTATAGGGAAGCAAAAAGCAACGAGCTTCTGTTCTTAATTCGAAAGATTTCCCGATCTAATTAGACGTTAGAAATGTATTAGTACCTGATTCGGGAAAAGGTTCTCCCATAATAAGTGGATTTTCTATTTTTTTTTTAATCCTAACTATTAACTATATCCCTCGTCTAGGGTGTAGATGAATGTGTAGAAGAAACGGCATATTGATAAACAGAATTGATTCTAAAGTCAAAAGAGCGATCGAGTTGCAAAAATAAAGGATTTCTAACTATTCCTAATAACGAACACAAACCTATTGGATGGAAAAAAAAAAGAGAATCCGTTGATTACCTTATTTGTCTCCAAGGTATCTCTTCTTTTCTTACTATATACCATACCTTGTTTTGACTTTATCGCACTATGTATCATTTGATCACCCAAGAAATCCCCTGCCTTTGGTTCAAATCTAATTTCAAATGGAAGAATTAAAGGGATATTTAGAAATAAATAGATTTCGGCAACAAGACTTCCTCTATCCACTTCTATTTCAGGAGTATATTTATGCACTTGCTCATGATCATGGTTTAAATGGATCAATTATTTATGAACCTATCGAAAATTTAGGTTATGACAACAAATCCAGCTCACTAGTTGTGAAACGTTTAATTACTCGACTGTATCAACATAAGCATTTGATTAGTTTTGATAATGATTCTAACCAAAATAAATTTGTTGATCATAAGAATAATTTTGATTCTCAAATGATATCAGAGGGTTTTGCAGTCATTGTGGAAATTCCATTCTCACTGCGATTAGTATCTTCCCTAGAAGGCAAAGAAATAGCAAAATCTCAAAATTTACGATCAATTCATTCAACATTTCCCTTTTTCGAGGATAAATTATCACATTTAAATCATGTGTTAGAGATACTAATGCCCCACCCCACGCATCTGGAACTCTTGGTTCAACTCCTTCGCCGTTGGATACAAGATATTCCCTCTTTGCATTTATTGCGATTCTTTCTCTACGAGTATCAGAATTGTAATAGTTTTATTACTAAAAAAAAAAAATACATTTCCGTTTTTTCAAACGAGAATCAAAGATTCTTCTTGTTCTTATATAATTTTCATGTATATGAATGGGAATCCATATTTGTTTTTCTCCGCAAACAATCTGTTCATTTACGATCAACATCTTCTAGAGCCTATCTTGAGCGAACACATTTTTATAGAAAAATAGAACATTTTTTGGTAGTTTTTCGTAATGCTTTTCAAACCAACCTATGGTTGTTTAAGGATCCTTTCATGCATTATGTCAGATATCAAGGACAATCCATTCTGGCTTCAAAAGGAACTCCTCTTCTGATGAATAAATGGAAGTATTACCTTGTAAATTTCTGGCAATGTCATTTTGATTTGTGGTCTCAATCGGATAGGATTCATATAAACCAATTATCCAAACATTCCTTTTATTTTCTGGGCCATCTTTTAAGTGTACGACTAAAGCCTTCTGTGGTAAGGAGTCAAATGTTAGAAAATTCCTTTATTATAGATATTGCTATTAATAAGTTTGATACTATAGTCCCAAGAATTCCTTTGATTAGGTCATTGGCTAAAGCGAAATTTTGTAACGTATCGGGGCATCCCATTAGTAAGCCGGCTCGGACTGATTCATCAGATTCTGATATTATCGATAAATTTGGGCGGATATGCAGAAATCTTTCTCATTATTATAGCGGATCTTCAAAAAAAAGTAGTTTGTATCGAGTAAAGTATATCCTTCGACTGTCGTGTGCTAGAACTTTGTCTCGTAAACACAAAACTACTGTACGTTCTTTTTTGAAAAGATTAGGTTCGGAATTGTTGGAAGAATTCTTTACAGAGGAAGAACAAGTTCTTTCTTTGA